TGCCTAGGATTACCGGCTCGGGCAGGTCCCGCACAAAGCTATGTCCCTATGTTGCCCAGCTCATTGGGTCCGGCAGCTTCTCGATCAAAGATTTCGATTCAGACGCTAGCACCCATTCGACCATTACAATACGCAATTACAAGTGAGACCATTATGGAGAAAATCCATTTTAGATAGGGTTATGCCTCGTCTTGGTTCTCAGGATGTGACCGAGGATTCGTTCCTTTCCCTAGTGACTGAACACGGCACTAGATGGTGATAGGTAGGGAGTCATCAATCTCTGAACAAAGGTCTAGGTCTTCCTACTTGACTGCCTTGATCTCCGAAGTCGGGAAGCTAGGTTGGCCAATTGACTTGACTGCTCCCACCCACCGGTTAGGCTTGAATCCGTTAGGGAGCGAATCAAAATGCTTGTCTTAAATGAAATGAATGGTAGGCGCAATCGGGGTAGCAAGCTCAGTGGCAGGAGAGCTGCGTGGTGTGGTGTAGCTCCCCACAAGTGTGGTTGCAAAGAGAAAGCGTGGAGTGAAGTATGCGAGTAATCAGTGAATAAATATGGTTCCATGGTTCAGTACTCTAATTGATCAGTTAATAGCATAAATAGACTAGAATGAAATTGAAATGATTGGAAGTACACAATAGCAAGGGTAACATCTGCCTAAGCTTGACAAATATCTTTCATCTATTGAAGTAGGAAAGAAGTCCGAACCCGAATCTGAACATGGTTTACGAACCCACTTGCTGACCATGTGAAGAGAGAGGGCAAGGCTCTGTTAAGAGCCAAACTCAAGCATGCCAAAACAAGCTAGCGTTAATCAGACTTCTCATCCTTATGGTACAGTGCCACCCTGTTATGGAAACTTTGACAAGCAGTCTACGGCACCTAAACAACCGCTAGTGAGGATTCCTTGAACTTTCACTCGAGCTTGAGTCTTCGCTTGAGCGGGTACTCGTCCATCGCGCTTAGGATAGAGGATAGGATAGGATACATCCCTTTGGCATCTGGGTTTCGGTGGTAGGAGGAATCTCCATAGCTGCCACTGCAATAGCCCTGTCTTCTCTGTCCGGCGAATATAGATAGCTTCCCAGGCTCTTTCGAGCAATCAATCTGCCATTCGGTTAGAAATGCTATTTAATAAAGCTAGGCGTGCACCTAGAACGCATTTCCTGCGATCGATCAGTCTTGCATTGTTCGTATTGAGGCCCCAAATACAGGACTGTATTATGGAAAGCGAGACGGGTCCCATTGTCCGGCATAACCCGAAAGGTAGGTAATAGAGAGAAGCAGGCTCCAATATCATATCTTTTTGAGACATCTCTCTCGTCAAGCCAATTTCACTGAGTTGATGGAACATGGGCAATTACCTCTTTATTAGAGTTACAGAATAGGAATGATCGATCAGAGTAAAGAGAATCATCATCAGTTTTTTGCGAAACAGAAAGTAGGTGGTGATTAACCGAGGCGGGAAAGGTTGCATTTAGGAGTGATCTTTCAAAGAAGGAGAGGCAGTCAGTTATATAAAAAAGGTAGGCTGTAAACCAAGGCATGTTCATTAAGGATGTCCGGGCAGGAAGGGAAGGCGAGGGCAGGCAGGCATGAAAGGAGAGTCAGTCAGTCTGCAGGTATGCAGTCACCCTAGGCATGTTAATAAATTCCTTATTATTTATAAGGGACCCTCACTTTAGAATGAAGCAGGAACCATCCAATTGCAATTGCATGTCTTAACCATAGTGACAGTGACACAGATCCCTTGGATCAAATAGTGGATTCTAAACCTTGCGTCTTGCAACTGCTACTGCCTCTGTAGCACTAAGACTAGCAGGGAATTCAATAGCAATAGCTGCTGATTCTAGCACAACAAAAGCTGCACCCTATTCTTGTCTTGCAAAGAAAGAGCTTAGACTACTACTGCTACTAGCACTAGAAAGGCATAAAGCGAAGGAATTTTATAGCTTCTTATTTATAATAAGGGCGCTAAGGGCTTTTTTCTGGCTTAGAGTCACCAAGAATCTCTCAGTCAACCAAGCCAGGAAAGGAAGAAGGTAAGGCTGATTCGAGACTAAGAACAGCGGCACCGGTTACGATCACAGTAAGAGTTCAACTAATCTTATTTATATACACGATTTCTTGCATTCAGTTTCATGTGCGAATTCCCTCTCATCTCATCTGTCGATGAAAAAGGAATTTCTCGAGATGAATCCCGGCTTGAAGTCAAGTGCAAGAGTTGAAGCAGGTGGCATTCCCATTCCCCTATTTGAAAGAGGCCTTTTCGCGCCCTTTTCTTTCAATTGTGCACAAGCTAAAGCTTCCCTTGCTTCAGGAAATTCATTAACAGCTTATTCTGATTTAATTGTTCTTCCTCCAACAACGGCCAACAAGACCAAGAGCAGCGGATTCTATAACACCGGATTTGCGGCATCAGCGTATTCTCTTCCTGAGACACCTTCCTCCAGGATAAGTCAATTAGGTCAATCCCTCATAATAAATAATAAGTGGTTTCACTCCTTAATGCCGCTTCTTTGGCTTGAGAGGTGCCAGCCTTTGATGGTTGTGCCGCCGTCTTTGGTCGCGCACCCCTGACCCCTGAAGTCGAAGCACCAAAGGTTAGTGCCTTTGACTTGGGCTGCACAACTTTCCAGTTGGATTCCTGCTCTGAGGACGTCTCCTCTGGCTTCTTTACTTCAGTCTGTCTTTCAGTATACTCGCCGTCTTCTTCTTAATGGCTGCCTTCTTTCAGAACCTTGTCGCCGTCCTTTGGCTTGGCTTATGCACCTTCAACGCCATCCTGTCTTTCTTTCAACCTTGTTCTCTGGATGCTTTCGCCGACGCTATCGGGGTCTTAGCTACTCGCTTTCGAACGATCTTCCGCCGCCTTCTGAGTTCTGGCCATAGACTTTGTCTTTTGGGCTGGGTTGTTGTTGCTGCCCTTGTAGGTAGTCCTTGTTGGATAGTCGTAGCTTATCTCAATTGAGAGTCCTGCGTCTTATCTAGACCGCTGGCAGCCTTAGCTAGAGCCACTGTAACATTGGGGTCAAATGCGTCCTGCCTTGAACGAAGATGAACAGAGACTCCTTGGGACGTCAAGTTCGGATCTTGGCCTTTCCTATCTGCCAACAACCTCCTTGCGCGGTTGGAAACCACTCGTTGTGCGGCTCTAGGCATCCTGAGCTGACAGCACTTCGAAAGGCCTCACTTAATTAAGAGGCTGATCATCAAAGCGTACTTACTTATGTTAAGGTTCTTGTTATTTGTTGGATGGGTATGGCTTATTATGAGAGGATAACTTAATGCATTTGTCATGAGTAGCACTAGAATTAGAAGAATGGTACATAAATCTTGGATAGATGATAAAATAGCATATTGGTTATCAGATAGCAGTTGATCTGATAGCTTCTCTACAGCAACTTCTTCTCTGAGCTGAGTTCCACCAGCCGATGTCTCACCACCCTTTTCAGATCGATGATCTTCTGTAATATTGAAAACTTCTCCCCTCAATGGATTCCAACGGGGAGAAAGATAATAGCTAGCCGTATGGGTGTAGAACCTGTGGAGGAAGAACAGCGATTGCCTATGACAAACAATGCACAACTGCAGGAGGAGAAGACCAAATCTGATTCCAACTCTGAAAGCCAATCACAGATGAACAAGGATGAAGAAAGCAGGACGATTCAAGGTTCCGCAGGAAAGCGGATCTCTCAATCAAGAAGAAGTTCAAACAACCGGCGCAAACAGAGGCCATCAGAGAAGGGATTGACGAATGATACAGGAAATAATGGTGCAGGTGCCAAAGCTGATCAACTCTCGTCTCCTAGCCTAATACCCTTTTCGGTTCCAGGCTGACAGGAGGCATGTCAGGAGGTAGTAGAAGCAATCCAACTGGGAGAGTCAATTGCAAAAAAGGCCCCCCAAGAATTCCGAGAGAATCCATTGAGGGTCTACGTCCTGCTGTTTTGTATTAGCTGGTTCTTGCTGCTTTGCTTTAACTGTCTCCTTTTCTTGATTTCCGCGGAGACACTCCTCCTGCTGATGCCCCAACTCCATTTCGACGCTGCCTCACTCGGTTCCGGAGATCGAGATTGGGATTGACGAATGGATGGAATGATTGGCACGGAGAGACGGATGTGCTCTGGTTGCTCATTCAATGATATGACGTATAGTAGTAGATACTATTTATTACTCAATTCGATCTGTATACGGGGCCCCCAGAGGGGAATTCAGGAACAAAAAAATCATCTTCTTTCTTGTCTGTCTAAATGGCCTCGCCCCTTTCTTATTTGTAAGTCACTTTCTCTGTCGTGCTGTCACTCTAGTGTTTGTATTGGTATTGCTATAGTGGTGGTGCGTGCTATAGTGAGACGTCATAGCTTTATAAGGTAAGAGCGCTCAACGTAGAAAGTCATAATTGCATAGTCAAGGATCGCCTGGGGACCAAGTCTATCTTGATGAAAGATAGGTTAACAGCAAGCAGCCTACTGCCGCAAGCGAGGGACACATAAGAAGCCCATACGCAAATAAGGCAGATCATCAAGCTTTTACCGTATCGCTTGTGGCCGTTGCGAATTCTTTCCTTTACGATACCGATTCTCAAGCCGAATCTTCAGCCCCAGTTTCATACTTAGAATTGAAAGTCATTCATTTCCTTAGGGCGCCAACAACGCCAGCTCATTACTCAGCTTCAGACTTGGGGTTTGGATACCTATTATTCAGCCGATTATTCTTAAATTAGGAAGAGGATTTTGCTGAGACGGATTCGAATGCCGCCTATGATTCATAGGATGAAGAGATTGATACTGATGAAATAACCTAGAAAGATGCAGAGGGATCAGGATTCGAGAGATCGGAATCCGTAGTTTCGGGTGAAACGGAAAAAAGTGGCTTACGATTCGTGAGAAGAACCCTCTAAAGACTGCCTTACCTGCCCTCCTTCGGAGCCTTTGTTGATGAATCTCTTGTATCGTCGGTTTCTGTCGATTCGTATGTTCATTTTGATACCCCTTTG